AGAGTAACTGGACTTTAATTCGTATTGTGGAGGGGCTAAAATAAAAAAAGAAAAAGAGGCTCTCATCGCTATTCCCCAATCGGGAAGATATCATATAATATACATTTCGTATGAGCAGAAACAATAGGATGACTCAAAAGAATTCTGCACCATGAACTTTATGAGAAGAATCGGAGTTTATTTGTACTGTGTCTGAAATACATCCTTTCTATTCCTATCCTTCCACTCTTTGATTGAATCCTTTTAGCTCATTTTTTTTTAGCTATTCTATTTGAGATATATACGAAAATATAACATACTTTTGGAATAAGAAAAATATGAACAGAGAGGAAAAAAAGAAAAAAGAAAGTAAAGAATATCTATCCCGATCCGTCTCAATGAATTAATTTCATTTGTATGAGGTATGAATATCTATCCGATACATTATTCACGTGTCAGGAACCAGATTTGAACTGGTGACACGAGGATTTTCAGTCCTCTGCTCTACCAACTGAGCTATCCCGACCATTTCCCGTGCATCATCCTAGCAGAGTACTTATATCTATGTCAATGAAAAGAACTAAAAAAGAAAATATGAACAAATTGGACCTAGCCCCTGAATTTCTTAGATCTTCAAAAAGAAGACTTTCTTTGTAAATGTAAGGAAAAATATATGGACTATGAATGATTCAATAACGGAGATTCCTTGAACATATATGTTCATATCGTACTATACAAAACAAATGAGATTGGATTGGAAGAAGATACGAGGATTTCTATTCGAATCCATTTGTGAAAGAACAGAGTGAATGAAATGAGAAAGATATTGAATTTTGTTTGAACTGAGCCACTGATGAAAAAAAAAGAAAGAGGATGAGGATAAATAAAGAGCGAGGAAGTAAAATGGGCTTTTTATTGGGGATAGAGGGACTTGAACCCTCACGATTTTAAAATTCGACGGATTTTCCTCTTACTATAAATTTCATTGTTGTCGGTATTGACATGTAAAATGGGACTCTCTCTTTATTCTCGTCCGATTAATCTTCAAAAGATCTATCAAACTCTGGAATGAATCATTTGATCACTGAATATTCGAATTCGATTCTTTTTTCAACTTCAATTGGAATTGATTCACAATAACTCTTCCATTTTTAATAGATTTTTTGATCTCTATCATTCTAATTAATAGAGAATAGAAATAGAAGATTTCTATTTTCATATATAGAGATACAGAATAGGATTCAATATAAGATTTGGGTTGTGATTAATCATTTGCTATGTCAGTATGTATACGTACGTATTAGGTATATAAGGTTATCCTTTCTGTCATTTCGATAGAAAGGATTTTAGCTACTAACGTAACGTAGTAAATTTCATTCGTTAGAACAGCTTCCATTGAGTCTCTGCACCTATCCCTTTTTATTCTCATTTTCCATCTCTCAAAACAAAGATTTGGCTCAGGATTGCCCATTTTTAGTTCCAGGGTTTCTCTGAATTTGGAAGTTACCACTTAGCAGGTTTCCATACCAAGGCTCAATACAATCAAGTCCGTAGCGTCTACCAATTTCGCCATATCCCCCTTTCCTTTGATACAAGGATCCAGTTGTAATTCCATCCACCTCTTTCATTGATCTTGGCACTATTGAATTCATTAGGTAATGATTCCTATATCGAAAAAGTGTATGCTGCTATTTTATTTTTTTGCCCAACCTCTATTCTATATTCTATCATTTCATCTCTATTGGATGAACCGTATTTGTTTCAATACGAAATGATTCTATCATTGATGTATCCGCAATTCAATATGGATAGATATATCCCACATATATATATGCCTTTCCTCCTCCTTCATTTTTACAGTGCAGTTTGGAATAGTGGAACGGTCGATATTCATTCTTTTTTTTTCATTTCGAATTCTAATTTCATTGATATATTGATATTTTATTTCATATTCATATATATGAATATGAAATTGAATTTCTATTTAGATATCTAATTTATTTAGATCTAAATAGTTTTCTTTTCTATTTTCTAAATAGAATCAATAAATGAAATAAAAAAAGAAGAATAATCACTAGGTAATAGCTAAGATTCGATAGTTTCCTGTATTCCTATACACTATTGCTCTTATATCCGCCCGCTTAGCTCAGAGGTTAGAGCATCGCATTTGTAATGCGATGGTCATCGGTTCGATTCCGATAGCCGGCTCTTTTTCTTTATCAATTTTTTTATTTCCATGATTGAAAATATCTACTCTCGCTTTCTCTAAATGTCGGGTCACCGATCTATTATGTCATGGTAACTTGCAGCTATAGCTATGAAGAAAAAAGTTTACTAGAACAATTAGATCTCTACAGAAGAAATTGGAAAACGTAACCTTCGCTTGAATTTCCTATATATACAAAAAATACGAATATTGATAAAATTTATTTTATTCTGTTTTGTAGGACTTTAGTAAATTTAGTTTTGCTTTGCTAATCCTTTAGTTCAGTCTGAATTTCTATTTTTTTGTCAAATGAAA